GAGCTACTCCGAGACAGCCTAATAGGGCAAACCCGTCTCTGTGGCAAAAGAGTGGGAAGATCTCCGAGTAGAGGCGACAAACCTAACGAGCCTAGTAATAGCTGGTTGCTCAGGAAATGAATATTAGTTCAGCCTCAAGGCTTCTACTGTCACTTAGGTCATTACCAACAAAGACATCAAGAAAACCTTAAGAGTTATTCAAGAGAGGTACAGCTCTCTTGAAAAAGAACACAACCTTAACAGGCGGATAAAGATCACATTAAATCAAAGGGACTTTGTTTCAGTGGGCCTAAAAGCAGCCAACTGCACAGAAAGCGTTAAAGCTCAGACAAAACCTCACCCTATTATCCCGATAAAACAATCACAATCCCCTAAACCTACAGAGCCACTCTATACAACTATAGAAGCAATAATGCTAAAATTAGTAACAAGAAGGCACGACCTTCTCCGAGCACACGTGTAAGTCAGATCGGACCCACCACTGACAAATAACGGACCCAACCAAAGAGGGAAGTACAGAATAGCAATAGAAATCAAGAAAACCCTGTAAAATATTACCGTTAACCCAACACAGGAGTGCACCATCAAGGAAAGACTAAAAGAAAAAGAAGGAACTCGGCAAACACGAGCCTCGCCTGTTTACCAAAAACATCGCCTCTTGCAAACCAATGTATTAGAGGTCCCGCCTGCCCTGTGACCAAAAGTTTAACGGCCGCGGTATTTTGACCGTGCGAAGGTAGCGTAATCACTTGTCTTTTAAATGAAGACCTGTATGAATGGCATAACGAGGGCTCAACTGTCTCCTTTTTCCAGTCAGTGAAATTGACCTGCTCGTGCAGAGGCGAGCATAATCCCATAAGACGAGAAGACCCTATGGAGCTTAAAACACAAGATCAACTATGCTATCAAGCCAACCACCCACGGAGATAACAGCTAAAAGCATAATAGCACCCTGATCCTAATGTTTTCGGTTGGGGCGACCACGGAGGACAAAATAGCCTCCATGTCGACGGGGGCACTGCCCCTAAAACCTAGGGCGACAGCCCAAAGCAACAGAACATCTGACGAACAATGACCCAGGCCACAAGCCTGATCAACGAACCAAGTTACCCTAGGGATAACAGCGCAATCCTTTCTAAGAGTCCATATCGACGAAAGGGTTTACGACCTCGATGTTGGATCAGGACATCCTAATGGTGCAGCCGCTATTAAGGGTTCGTTTGTTCAACGATTAAAGTCCTACGTGATCTGAGTTCAGACCGGAGTAATCCAGGTCAGTTTCTATCTATGCAGTGACCCTTCCTAGTACGAAAGGACCGGAAGACTGGGGCCAATGCTACAAGTATGCCCCACCCCAACCTAATGAAGACAACTAAAATAGGTAAAGGGGCACAAACCTTCCCCCCAGAACAGGGCAAGCTGAGATGGCAGAGCTTGGTAATTGCAAAAGGCCTAAGCCCTTTCCAACAGAGGTTCAAATCCTCTTCTTAGCTATGACCTCTCACCTACTAATTTACCTAATTAACCCGCTAGCATACATCGTTCCAATCCTACTAGCAGTAGCATTTTTAACCCTCATCGAGCGAAAAGTGCTAGGCTACATACAACTACGAAAAGGCCCAAACATCGTTGGACCCTACGGCCTTCTACAGCCCATCGCTGACGGTATTAAACTATTTATTAAAGAACCCGTACGCCCCACCACAGCCTCCCCATTTTTATTTTTAGCAACCCCCATCATAGCACTAACCCTGGCCCTCACCCTGTGAATACCTCTACCAATACCCTATCCAGTCGCAGACCTCAACCTAGGTATCCTATTCATCCTAGCCCTATCAAGTCTAGCCGTATACTCAATCTTAGGCTCCGGTTGAGCCTCCAATTCAAAATACGCCCTAATCGGGGCACTCCGAGCGGTAGCACAAACAATCTCCTACGAAGTAAGCCTCGGCTTAATCCTCTTATGTATAATTGTCTTCACTGGCAATTTCACCCTCCACACCTTCAACATTACACAAGAGGCAATCTGACTACTAGCCCCAGGCTGACCCCTCGCAGCAATATGATACATCTCTACCCTAGCCGAAACAAACCGAGCCCCATTTGACCTCACAGAAGGGGAATCAGAGCTAGTCTCTGGCTTCAACGTAGAATACGCAGGGGGACCCTTCGCCCTGTTTTTCTTGGCTGAATACGCCAACATCCTCTTGATAAACACCCTTTCCACAATCCTATTCCTAGGAGCTTACCACAACCCAATATTACCTGAAATAACAACACTTAGCCTCATAGTTAAAGCCTCAATGTTATCAATACTATTTCTATGAGTACGAGCCTCGTATCCACGATTCCGATACGACCAACTAATACACCTAGTATGAAAAAATTTCCTCCCTGTTACCTTAGCCCTTGTACTATGGCATGTCTCCCTACCAATTGCCTCTGCTGGACTACCACCACAAATCTAGCACAATATAGGAATCGTGCCTGAAGGTCAAGGACCACTTTGATAGAGTGGATAATAGGGGTTCAAGTCCCCTCGCTTCCTTAGAAAGAAGGGGCTCGAACCCATCCTCAAGAGATCAAAACTCTTGGTGCTCCCACTACACCACTTCCTAGTAAAGTCAGCTAATTAAAGCTTTTGGGCCCATACCCCAAACATGTTGGTTAAAATCCTTCCTTTACTAATGAACCCCTACGTACTTGCCATCCTGCTTTCAAGCCTAGGAATTGGAACTACCCTAACATTTGCAAGCTCCCACTGACTTTTAGCATGAATAGGCCTAGAAATTAGTACACTAGCCATCATCCCCCTAATAGCACAACAACATCACCCTCGAGCAGTCGAAGCCACAACCAAATATTTTCTCACCCAGGCCACAGCCGCAGCTATAATTTTATTTGCCAGCACCACCAATGCTTGAACAACGGGAGAATGAAATATCCAAGAAATATCTAACCCCATAGCCTTAGTCCTAATTACCATAGCCTTAGCCCTAAAAATTGGACTCGCCCCCGTCCACTACTGACTCCCAGAAGTACTACAAGGCCTCGACCTCACCACGGGTCTTATCCTCTCGACCTGACAAAAACTGGCCCCATTCGCCCTAATTTATCAAATTAGCCCAATAATAAACCCAACCCTAGTAATTATATTAGGACTGGCCTCCGCCATCATTGGTGGATGAGGCGGCCTAAACCAAACACAACTACGAAAAATCCTAGCATATTCATCAATTGCCCACCTAGGCTGAATAATGATTGTTATGCAATATTCCCCAAATCTTGCCATCCTAAACCTAATCCTATATATTACTATAACCACTGCAACCTTCCTAACGTTCAAAAATGTGGCCTCCACAAAACTAAGTACGCTGGCTCTCACTTGATCAAAAACCCCCATAATAACCACAATAGCAATAATAACACTACTTTCCTTAGGAGGCCTCCCCCCATTAACGGGATTTATACCCAAATGGCTTATCCTCCAAGAACTAACCAAACAGGACCTTCCCCTCACAGCATCAATCATAGCCTTGGCCGCCCTACTCAGCCTATTCTTCTACCTACGAATATGTTATGCAATAACCCTAACAATTGCCCCAAACACCAACAGCAACACCTCAACATGACGACAAAAATCGTCCCAAACCACCATAACCCTGTCAATTACCACCACACTAGCACTGGCCCTACTACCCATCACACCAGCAATTGTAGCCCTAGCAACATAGGGGCTTAGGATAGTAATCTAGACCAAAAGCCTTCAAAGCTTTAAGCAGGAGTGAAAATCTCCTAGCCCCTGTTTAAGACTTGCAGGATACTACCCCACATCTTCTGAATGCAACCCAGATACTTTAATTAAGCTAAAGCCTTACTAGATGAGAAGGCCTCGATCCTACAAAATCTTAGTTAACAGCTAAGTGCCCTATCCAGCGAGCATTCATCTACTTCCTCCCGCCATAACGGGGAGGAGGCGGAAGGAAGTCCCGGCAGGCAACGAGCCCACGTCTTCAGGTTTGCAATCTGATGTGATCTTCACCACGGGACTTGGTAAGAAGGGGACTTTAACCTCTGTGCATGGGGCTACAACCCACCGCTTAAACGCTCAGCCATCTTACCTGTGGCAATCACCCGTTGATTCTTTTCTACTAACCACAAAGATATTGGCACCCTGTATTTAGTATTCGGTGCCTGAGCAGGCATAGTCGGCACAGCCCTCAGCCTTCTGATCCGTGCCGAACTGAGCCAACCCGGTGCCTTGCTTGGCGATGATCAGATCTACAATGTTATCGTCACAGCCCACGCCTTTGTTATGATTTTCTTTATAGTAATACCCATCATGATTGGTGGATTCGGAAACTGACTGGTCCCCCTAATAATCGGAGCCCCAGACATGGCATTCCCTCGCATGAATAATATGAGCTTCTGACTTCTACCCCCATCCTTCCTACTCCTTTTAGCCTCCTCTGGGGTAGAGGCCGGAGCCGGCACAGGGTGAACTGTTTACCCCCCACTGGCAGGAAACCTGGCCCATGCAGGAGCCTCTGTAGACCTAACCATTTTCTCCCTCCACCTGGCCGGAGTTTCGTCCATCTTGGGAGCTATTAACTTTATTACCACGATTATCAACATGAAACCCCCCGCAGTATCCCAATACCAGACACCTTTATTTGTGTGATCTGTATTAATCACGGCCGTACTTCTCCTACTCTCACTGCCAGTGCTAGCTGCGGGAATCACAATGCTCTTAACAGACCGAAATTTAAACACCACCTTCTTTGACCCAGCCGGAGGAGGAGACCCCATCCTCTATCAGCACCTATTTTGATTCTTTGGCCACCCAGAAGTATATATTCTAATTCTACCAGGATTCGGCATGATCTCCCATATTGTAGCATACTACGCCGGCAAAAAGGAACCTTTTGGTTACATAGGAATAGTGTGGGCTATGATGGCCATTGGACTGCTAGGCTTTATCGTATGAGCTCATCACATGTTTACAGTTGGAATGGACGTAGACACACGGGCCTACTTTACCTCCGCCACAATAATTATTGCCATCCCCACAGGTGTCAAAGTCTTTAGCTGGTTAGCCACCCTCCATGGCGGTTCAATTAAATGAGATACCCCCTTACTCTGAGCCTTAGGCTTTATTTTCCTATTCACGGTGGGAGGCTTAACGGGAATTGTCTTAGCCAACTCGTCCCTAGACATTGTACTTCATGACACCTACTATGTTGTAGCACATTTTCACTACGTACTATCAATGGGAGCTGTGTTCGCCATTATAGGGGCCTTCGTACACTGATTCCCGCTTTTCACAGGTTATACGCTACACGGCACCTGATCCAAAATCCACTTTGCTGTAATATTTGTAGGTGTCAATTTAACATTCTTCCCCCAACACTTCCTAGGCCTCGCAGGAATGCCTCGCCGATACTCAGACTACCCAGATGCGTACGCCCTATGAAACACCATCTCCTCAATCGGCTCACTAATTTCACTGGTTGCTGTAATTATATTCCTATTCATTCTATGAGAAGCATTCGCGGCCAAACGAGAAGTTATGTCAGTCGAACTAACAACCACAAATGTAGAGTGACTTCACGGCTGCCCACCCCCCTATCACACCTATGAAGAACCTGCCTTTGTGCAAGTCCAATCAACCAGCTAACCAGCCACGAGAAAGGAAGGAATTGAACCCCCATTTGCTGGTTTCAAGCCAGCCGCATAACCGCTCTGCCACTTTCTTATCCCATGAGACACTAGTAAAATTGCTATAACACTGCCTTGTCAAGGCAGAATTGCAGGTTAAAGGCCTGCGTGCCTTAAGTCCAAGGACTAAATGGCACATCCATCACAATTAGGATTCCAAGACGCGGCCTCACCTGTAATAGAAGAACTTCTCCACTTCCATGACCACACACTAATGATTGTCTTCCTAATCAGCACTCTAGTACTTTACATTATTGTGGCCATGGTGTCAACTAAATTAACAAACAAATATGTACTGGACTCCCAAGAAATTGAAATTGTATGAACAGTACTCCCAGCAGTAATTTTAATCTTAATTGCCCTGCCTTCTCTTCGAATTCTTTACCTAATAGATGAGATTAATGACCCCCACCTGACAATCAAAGCTATGGGGCACCAATGATACTGAAGTTATGAGTATACGGACTATGAAGACCTGGGCTTCGACTCCTACATAATTCCTACACAAGACCTCGCCCCAGGACAATTCCGACTCCTAGAAGCAGACCATCGAATGGTAGTGCCCATAGAATCCCCAATTCGAGTTCTAGTCTCCGCAGAAGACGTACTCCACTCCTGAGCGGTGCCAGCCCTAGGCATCAAAATAGACGCAGTGCCCGGACGCCTAAATCAAACAGCCTTTATTACCTCACGACCAGGGATCTACTACGGCCAATGTTCTGAAATCTGCGGAGCTAACCACAGCTTTATGCCAATTGTAGTCGAAGCAGTCCCCCTAGAACACTTTGAAAACTGATCTTCATTAATACTAGAAGAATCCTCACTAAGAAGCTAAATAGGGAATAGCGTTAGCCTTTTAAGCTAAAGACTGGTGACCCCCAACCACCCTTAGTGACATGCCCCAACTGAACCCCAGCCCATGATTTATAATTTTAGTTTTCTCATGACTTATTTTCCTAATTGTTCTACCACCCAAAGTGCTAGGCCATACCTTCACGAACGAACCCACCCACAAAAATGCAGAAAAGATTAAACCTGAGCCCTGAACCTGACCATGATCCTAAGCTTCTTTGACCAATTCATGAGCCCCACACACCTGGGAATTCCCTTAATTGCTCTAGCACTCAGCCTTCCATGAGTACTTATTCCCACCCCCACTAACCGATGACTAAACAACCGCCTCTTGACCCTCCAAGGTTGATTTATTAACCGCTTTACACAACAACTCATACTACCCATCAACCTCGGCGGACACAAATGAGCTGTTCTGTTAACAGCCCTAATATTACTCTTAATTACACTCAACCTACTCGGCCTCCTCCCCTACACCTTCACCCCTACAACTCAACTCTCCCTCAACATAGGACTCGCCGTCCCCCTGTGACTAGCTACCGTAATTATTGGCATACGAAACCAACCCACTGCCGCCCTGGGCCACCTGCTGCCAGAAGGAACCCCCGTTCCTCTTATCCCAGTCTTAATTATTATCGAAACAATTAGCCTATTTATCCGACCCCTAGCACTAGGCGTTCGACTCACGGCAAACCTAACTGCAGGTCATCTATTAATTCAACTAATTGCCACTGCCGCCTTCGTACTCCTCCCAATAATACCAGCCGTGGCTATTTTGACATCAACAGTGCTATTTCTACTAACTCTACTGGAAGTAGCCGTAGCAATAATTCAAGCATACGTATTTGTTCTTCTACTAAGTCTCTACTTACAAGAAAACGTCTAATGGCCCGCCAAGCACACGCATATCACATGGTCGACCCCAGCCCCTGACCCCTGACCGGCGCAGTAGCTGCCCTCCTAATAACATCAGGACTTGCAGTCTGATTCCACTTTAACTCCACAGTGCTTATAACAATAGGACTCACCCTGCTTCTCCTAACCATATACCAATGATGACGAGACATTATTCGAGAAGGCACATTTCAAGGACATCATACACCCCCTGTCCAAAAAGGACTTCGATACGGAATAATCCTATTTATTACCTCAGAAGTTTTCTTTTTCCTGGGCTTTTTCTGAGCATTTTACCACGCAAGCCTAGCCCCAACACCAGAACTAGGCGGATGCTGACCCCCAACCGGCATTATTACCTTAGACCCCTTTGAAGTACCACTACTTAACACAGCAGTACTGTTAGCCTCTGGCGTCACGGTCACTTGAGCCCACCACAGCATCATAGAACGTGAACGCAAACAAACCATTCAAGCGCTAACCCTAACAATCCTATTAGGATTTTACTTCACAGCTCTTCAAGCAATAGAATACTACGAAGCCCCATTTACCATCGCCGATGGGGTATACGGCTCCACCTTCTTCGTCGCAACCGGGTTCCACGGACTTCACGTCATCATCGGCTCCACCTTCCTAGCGGTCTGCCTTCTCCGACAAATCCAATACCACTTCACATCTGAACACCACTTTGGATTTGAAGCCGCTGCATGATACTGACACTTCGTAGATGTAGTTTGACTATTCCTATACGTCTCTATTTATTGATGAGGATCATAACCTTTCTAGTATCAACGTTCAGTACAAGTGACTTCCAATCATTTAGCCTTGGTTAAAATCCAAGGAAAGGTAATGAACCTAATTATAGCAGTCCTAGCAATTACAGTCACCCTGTCCTGCATCCTAGCAGTCGTTGCATTCTGATTACCACAAATAAATCCCGACTCCGAAAAACTCTCCCCCTACGAGTGCGGCTTTGACCCCCTCGGATCTGCCCGCCTTCCTTTTTCACTGCGATTTTTCTTAGTGGCAATCTTATTTCTACTATTTGACCTAGAAATTGCACTATTACTCCCCCTACCATGGGGAGATCAGCTAGCCTCTCCCACCACCGCCCTACTTTGAGCAACAACCATTTTAATCCTACTAACCCTAGGCCTCATTTATGAATGAACCCAAGGAGGGCTTGAATGGGCCGAATAGATGACTAGTCCAAAGTAAGACCGCTGATTTCGGCTCAACTAATTATGGTGCAAGTCCATAGTCGTCTTATGACCCCTGTACACTTCAGCTTCAGCTCCGCCTTTATGTTAGGACTAATAGGATTAACCTTCCACCGAACCCACCTCCTCTCCGCCCTTCTCTGCCTAGAAGGAATGATACTGTCTTTATTTATCGCCCTCTCCCTCTGATCACTTCAACTAGAATCCACCGCCTACGCCACCGCCCCAATACTGCTACTAGCATTCTCGGCATGTGAAGCCGGAGCGGGCTTGGCCCTCCTTGTTGCTGCCACGCGTACACACGGCACAGATCACCTCCAAAATCTAAACCTCCTACAATGCTAAAAATTTTAATCCCAACACTAATGCTATTCCCAACGACCTGACTTGCAACCCCAAAATGACTTTGAGCCACAACAACAGCCCAAGCCTTAACCATTGCCACCGCAAGCCTAACCCTACTTAACTGAAACTCAGAAACCGGCTGAACCTCCTCAAATCCCTACCTGGGCGCAGACCCACTCTCCACACCCCTGCTCGTCTTAACATGCTGACTTCTCCCCCTAATAATTTTAGCAAGCCAAAACCACATCTCCCCAGAGCCTATTAGCCGCCAACGAGCCTACATCACCCTACTAGTATCCCTCCAACTATTCTTAATTATGGCCTTTGGGGCCACCGAAATCATCCTGTTTTACATCATGTTTGAAGCCACACTAATCCCAACCCTAATTATTATTACACGATGGGGAAACCAAACTGAACGACTTAACGCAGGCACCTATTTTCTGTTCTATACCCTAGCCGGATCCCTCCCTCTGCTAGTTGCCCTACTAATCCTGCAAAAAGAACTAGGCTCCCTTTCAATATTGATTATTCAATATATACAACCCACCCCACTGTGCACCTGAGCCGACAAAATCTGATGAGCGGCCTGCTTAATTGCCTTCCTAGTGAAAATGCCCCTATACGGGGCCCACCTCTGGCTCCCAAAGGCCCACGTAGAGGCCCCAATTGCAGGATCCATAGTCCTGGCCGCTGTACTACTAAAACTTGGCGGCTACGGCATAATACGAATGATTATTATGCTAGAACCAACATCCAAAAATCTCGCGTACCCATTTATTATTCTAGCTTTATGGGGCATTATCATGACCGGGTCAATTTGTCTGCGACAAACAGACCTAAAATCCCTAATCGCATATTCATCCGTAAGCCACATAGGACTAGTGGTAGCAGGAATCCTCATCCAAACCCCCTGAGGCTTCACTGGAGCCATTATCCTGATAATCGCACACGGCCTAGCATCCTCCGCATTATTCTGTTTAGCAAACACCAACTATGAACGCCTTCACAGCCGAACCCTGCTTCTTGCACGAGGGATACAAGCCGTACTCCCCCTGATAGCCACATGATGATTTATCGCCAACCTAGCTAACCTGGCCCTACCCCCTCTCCCCAACCTAATAGGAGAACTAGTCATCATTACCTCAATATTCAACTGATCAAACTGAACAATTATCCTCACAGGAGGGGGAACTCTCATTACCGCCAGCTACTCCCTCTACATGTATCTGATAACACAACGGGGTCCAGTGTCCACCTTAATTATAGCAGTAGAACCATCCCACACACGAGAACACCTACTCATAGCACTGCACCTTATCCCCATTATTCTACTAATGCTAAAACCGGAACTCATATGAGGCTGATGTTTCTGTAAACATAGTTTAAACAAAATATTAGATTGTGGTTCTAAAGATGGGAGCTAAACCCTCCTTGTTCACCGAGAGAAGCCGGGGGCACTAAGAACTGCTAATTCTTCAGCACCATGGTTCAAATCCATGGGTCACTCGGCTTTTAAAGGATAATAGTTCATCCATTGGTCTTAGGAACCAAAAACTCTTGGTGCAACTCCAAGTAGAAGCTATGTATTCACCAACACTCATCTTTAGCTCAACCCTCCTAATCATTTTTATTCTTCTAACATACCCCCTTATCGTATCCCTCAACCCCAGCCCTCTTAACAAAAAATGGGCAACCACCCATGTCAAAACCGCAGTTCAGACAGCCTTCTATGCAAGCCTACTCCCCCTTGCAGTATTCTTTGACCAAGGCATGGAAGTCATTACAACTAACTGACATTGAATGAACATTGCCACCTTTGACATTAACATCAGCTTCAAATTTGACCAATACTCAATTATCTTCACACCCGTAGCCCTCTACGTAACTTGGTCAATTTTAGAATTTGCCTCATGGTACATACACTCAGACCCCAACATAAACCGATTCTTCAAATACCTGCTCCTATTCCTGATTGCCATAATTACCCTAGTCACATCCAACAACATATTTCAGCTGTTCATTGGCTGAGAAGGAGTAGGCATCATATCTTTCCTACTAATCGGGTGATGGTACGGACGCGCAGATGCCAACACCGCCGCCTTACAAGCAGTTATTTACAACCGGGTAGGAGATATTGGATTAATTCTTAGCATAGCATGATTTGCAATAAACATAAATACCTGGGAAATTCAACAAATATTCGCCTCCGCCCAAGACAACCAAGCAACCCTGCCGCTCATAGGCTTAATCCTAGCCGCCACAGGAAAATCAGCCCAATTTGGCCTCCACCCCTGACTCCCCTCAGCAATAGAAGGTCCAACACCGGTCTCTGCCCTACTACACTCCAGCACCATAGTTGTAGCCGGCATCTTCCTACTCATCCGACTCCACCCCTTAATGGAACATAACCAAATCGCCCTGACAACCTGCCTCTGCCTTGGAGCTACAACTACCCTATTCACCGCTGCCTGTGCCCTGACACAAAATGATATCAAAAAAATTGTAGCCTTTTCCACATCCAGCCAACTAGGCCTAATGATGGTCACCATCGGCTTAAACCAACCCCAACTAGCCTTCCTACATATCTGTACCCACGCATTCTTTAAAGCAATACTGTTCCTATGCTCCGGGTCCATCATCCACAGCCTTAATGATGAACAAGACATCCGAAAAATAGGAGGCCTCCACACCATACTCCCACTCACCTCCGCCTGCCTCACCATTGGCAGCCTAGCCCTAACCGGGATACCCTTTCTATCCGGGTTTTTCTCAAAAGACGCCATCATTGAAGCCCTAAACACATCACACCTAAACGCCTGAGCCCTGACCCTAACTCTCATTGCTACCTCCTTCACAGCCGTATACAGCTTCCGAGTTATCTTCTTCGCCTCTATGGGCTCCCCCCGATTCCTCCCCCTATCACCCCTCAATGAAAATAACCCAACAGTAATCAACCCAATCAAACGACTTGCCTGAGGAAGTATCCTAGCCGGACTATTTATCACCTCCAACTTTCTACCAACAAAAACACCAATCATAACCATACCCATAACCCTTAAATTATCCGCACTACTAGTAACAGCCCTAGGGTTACTCATAGCCCTGGAGCTAACAAGCCTAACAAACAAACAACTAAAAATTACCCCCACAATTCCACTACACAACTTCTCCAACATGCTAGGATATTTCCCATCAATTATTCATCGCCTAGCCCCAAAAATCAAACTAAGCCTAGGACAAACCATAGCAACTCACCTAATTGACCAAACATGATTAGAAAAAGTAGGACCAAAAGGAATCACAACTAGCCAGATCCCACTAATCAAAGCCACAAACAACATTCAACAAGGTTTAATCAAAACATACCTTACAATCTTCTTCCTGACCACCACACTATCAATCCTCCTCATTACACTAGTCTAAACAACACGAAGAGCCCCCCGACTGAGCCCACGAGTAAGCTCCAGTACCACAAACAAAGTCAACAACAACACCCACCCCGACACCACTAACATCGCCCCCCCTAAAGAATACATAAGTGCCACCCCACTAAAATCCCCCCGAAGCAAGGACAGATCCTTAAACTCATCAACAACCACCCAAGAATACGAATACCAATCACCCCCTGCCAAACCACCCACAACCAAAACCCCCGCAATGTAAACCACTACATAAAACAACACTGATCAATCCCCCCATGTCTCAGGATAAGGCTCTGCCGCTAACGCCGCAGAATAAGCAAACACCACCAACATCCCACCAAGATAAATCAAAAACAAAACTAAAGAAAGAAAAGATCCACCATGCCCAACCAAAATACCACACCCCACCGCAGCGGCTACAACCAACCCTAAAGCCGCAAAATAAGGGGCAGGATTCGAAGCTACCCCCACCAAACCCAAAACTAACCCAATTAAAACTAAAAAAGTAAAATAAAACATAATTTTTACTCGGACTCTAACCAAGACCAATGACTTGAAAAACCACCGTTGTTAATTCAACTATAAAAACCAATGGCAAACATCCGAAAAACACACCCACTACTTAAAATTATTAACGGAGCATTCATTGACCTCCCCACGCCTTCCAACATCTCCGTGTGATGAAATTTTGGCTCACTCCTAGGCCTCTGCCTTATCACACAAATCCTAACAGGATTATTTCTTGCAATACACTACACAGCTGACATTTCAACAGCCTTCTCCTCCGTCGCCCACATCTGCCGAGACGTGAATTACGGATGACTAATCCGAAATATTCACGCAAACGGGGCCTCCTTCTTCTTCATCTGCTTATACCTTCACGTAGCACGAGGTATGTACTATGGTTCATACCTCCAAAAAGAAACCTGAAACATCGGAGTAATCCTCCTGCTTCTCACCATAATAACCGCCTTCGTAGGATATGTACTGCCCTGAGGACAGATATCATTTTGAGGGGCAACCGTCATCACCAACCTCCTTTCCGCCTTCCCGTACATCGGCGACACACTAGTACAATGAATCTGAGGCGGCTTTTCAGTAGATAACGCCACCCTTACCCGATTCTTCGCCTTCCACTTTCTTCTACCATTCGTAATCGCCGGAGCTAGCATAATTCACCTACTATTCCTACACCAAACAGGGTCAAACAACCCAACAGGATTAAACTCAGACGCAGACAAAGTAACATTCCACCCGTACTTCTCATACAAAGACTTATTAGGATTTATCCTAATGCTAGTCGGACTCACCTCCGTAGCACTATTCTCCCCTAACCTTCTGGGTGACCCAGACAACTTCACACCCGCCAACCCCCTTGTCACTCCCCCACACATCAAGCCCGAATGATACTTTCTCTTCGCCTACGCCATTCTCCGATCCATCCCAAACAAACTAGGTGGAGTCCTGGCCCTCCTATTCTCTATCCTAGTACTAATATTAGTGCCAATGCTTCACACCTCTAAGCAACGAGGAAATACATTTCGGCCCCTTTCTCAAATCCTATTCTGGACCCTGGTGGCCGACATACTAGTACTCACATGAATTGGAGGCCAGCCAGTCGAACACCCATTCGTCTTAATTGGACAGGTGGCCTCCACAGTCTATTTTGCCCTATTCCTGATCGCCCTCCCTCTGACTGGCTTACTAGAAAACAAAGCCCTAAACTGAAACTGCCCTAGTAGCTTAGACATTAAAGCACCGGTCTTGTAAACCGAAGATCGAAGGTTAAAATCCTTCCTAGCGCCACCTCAGAGAAAAGAGAATTCAACTCTCACCCTTAACTCCCAAAGCTAAGATTCTACATTAAACTATTCTCTGACCATACTATGTTTAATCCACATTAATTTCTAGCCACCATAACATAATGTTTGCATATACATTAAATTGTTCAAGTACATAGGACATACTATGTTTAATCCACATTAATTTCTAGCCACCATGAATTAAGATGTTTCATCTACCATTAAATGATATAGACCATTATCTCTATGTGAGCTAACATGTTATTTCCTGACACCATGATATGTAATAAGAGCCGAACATTCTTGTCTGTCTAGAACATAAGTTCATGAGATGAGGGACAATAATCGTGAGGGTCATAACTGAATTATTACTGGCATCTGGTTCCTATTTCAGGTCCATTAATAGTTATCTCCCCATAATTAGGTCGCCACTGGCATCTGATTAATGTTAGAAGTACCATGTGCACATGCCCACAACATGCCAAGAACCCCACCAACATTTGGTATTTTTATTTTAGGGTCTCCATTCACTGACATAGTTAAAGCTCTACCAAGAGAAAGATAGGGTGGAACATTTGATTTGTTCAAAAATGATATATAATGAATGATATAATGACATATCCTAAGCACCACATGCAAGCCTGCACTACACACATGTGAGTGTTTCACGGAGCCTGGCCCTTTACTCCCCACACACAAATGTTATGAACGTTTCTTACCGACAAACCCCCTACCCCCTTACGCCGGACAAGCCTTAATATTTCTTGTCAAACCCCAAAAGCAGGACTGACTTATCACCAACGTACTCCGATCACCCATATGTGCCTAGCTGTACAAATATTTTATTATTTTATTATTTCATGTATATATTATTACACATCACAAAATAATATACAGCTAGCGTAGCTTAACTAAAGCATAACACTGAAGATGTTAAGATGAGCCCTAGACAGCTCCGCAGGCACAAAGGCTTGGTCCTGGCCTTACTATCAATTTTAACCCAATTTACACATGCAAGTCTCCGCACCCCTGTGAGAATGCCCTTAATCCCCCAACCACATAGGGGAAAAGGAGCAGGTATCAGGCACGCACCCGCAGCCCAAGACGCCTTGCTAAGCCACACCCCCAAGGGAACTCAGCAGTGATAAACATTGAGCTATGAGCGTAAGCTCGACTCAGCCAGAGTTAAGAGGGCCGGTAAAACTCGTGCCAGCCACCGCGGTTATACGAGAGGCCCCAACTGATAGTCCACGGCGTAAAGCGTGATTAAAGGATACCCATTATACTAGAGCCAAAAGCCCCCTAAGCTGTCATACGCACCTGAGGGCCCGAAGCCCAACCACGAAGGTAGCTCTACCCAACAAGGACCCCTTGAACCCACGACAACTGAGACACAAACTGGGATTAGATACCCCACTATGCTCAGTCATAAACTTTGGTGATAAATTACACATATTGCCCGCCAGGGTACTACGAGCGCTAGCTTAAAACCCAAAGGACTTGGCGGTGCCCCAGACCCACCTAGAGGAGCCTGTTCTAGAACCGATAATCCCCGTTAAACCTCACCACTTCTTGTCATTACCGCCTATATACCGCCGTCGTCAGCTTACCCTGTGAAAGACCAATAGTAAGCAAAAATGGCACACCCAAAAACGTCAGGTCGAGGTGTAGCGAATGAAGTGGAAAGAAATGGGCTACATTTTCTGACACAGAAAATACACGAATAACACTGTGAAACCAGTGGTTGAAGGTGGATTTAGCAGTAAAGAGAAAATAGAAAATTCTTTTGAAGCCGGCTATGGGGCGCGCACACACCGCCCGTCACTCTCCTCAAAGGAATACCCCAAATATATAAACCTATAACCCAAACAAGAGGAGGCAAGTCGTAACATGGTAAGTGTACCGGAAGGTGCACTTGGAACAACCAAAATGTAGCTCAATAGAAAAGCACCTCCCTTACACCGAGGGGACATCTGTGCAAATCAGATCATTTTGAGCTAAATAGCTAGCCTCACCACACACATCACAAATGAATATTTATATATAACCCCCCATAAGATCAAAAAAAATAAACAAACCATTTAATCTCCCCAGTATAGGCGATAGAAAAGGACAAAGCAGCGCGATAGAGAAAGTACCGCAAGGGAAAGCTGAAAGAGAAAGTGAAACAACTTGTTAAAGCAACAAAAAGCAAAGATTAAAACTTGTACCTTTTGCATCATGATTTAGCCAGTTCTTATCAGGCGAAGAGAACTTTAGTCTGACCCCCCGAAACTAGACGAGCTACTCCGAGACAGCCTAATAGGGCAAACCCGTCTCTGTGGCAAAAGAGTGGGAAGATCTCCGAGTAGAGGCGACAAACCTAACGAGCCTAGTAATAGCTG